CTTTGATACATTATTCACATCAATCTGATTTTCGACGAGGGATAATCAAAGGTTCTATGCGTGCTCAAAGGCGTAAAACAGTTATTTGGGAGCTGTTTCAAGCAAATGTGCATTCCCCACTTTTTTTGGACAGGATAAAAAAATCCCCGCTTTTTTCTTTTGATATCTCCCGACTAATCAAACCAATTTTTAGAAATTGGAAACGGGCAGACGTTAAAATTGGGGAGTATAGCGAAGAACAGACAAAAAGAGAAGAGAGGGCGGAGAACAAAAGAAAGGAGAAAGTACAGATAGAGATAGCAGAAGCCTGGGATACCTTTCCGCTTGCACAAGTACTAAGAGGTTCCGCGTTAATAACCCAATCAATTCTTAGAAAATATATTATATTACCCTCATTGATAATAACAAAAAATATTGGACGTATGTTATTATTTCAACTTCCCGAATGGTATGAGGATTTAGAGGAATGGAATAGAGAAATGCACGTTAAATGTACCTATAACGGTGTTCAATTATCAGAGACAGAATTTCCTAAAAATTGGTTGATAGATGGTATTCAGATAAAAATCCTATTTCCTTTCCGTCTGAAACCTTGGCACAGATTTACACTACGATCCTCTCAGAGAGATCTAATTAAAAAGAAAAAAGATGATTTTTGTTTTTTAACAGTTTGGGGAAGGCAAGCTGAATTTCCTTTTGGTTCTGCTCGAAAAGGACCCTCCTTTTTTGAGCCCATTACTAGGGAACTAAAAAAAAAAATGGGAAAATTAAAAAAGAAGTATTTTCTAGCTCTAAAGGTTTTAAAAGGCAAAACAAAATTACTTCTAAAAGTTTCAATAGAAACAAAAAAGTGGGTTATCAAAAGCATTATATTTCTAAAAAAAATAATAAACGAACTCTCAAAAGTGAATCTAATTCCATTATTTAAATTTAGAGAAGTATATGAAACAAAAAAAGAAAAAGATTCTATAATCAGGAATCAGAGAATTCATGAATCATTTAGTAAAATTAAATCTCCAGATTGGACAAATTCTTCACTAACAGAAAATAAAATGAAAGATCTGACTTATAGAATAAGTAGAACCAAAAATCAAATAGAAATAATTACAAAAGAGAAACAAAAAGTAACTCCAGCAATAAATATTAATCTTAACAAAAGAAGTTCTAATGCAAAAAAATCCGAGTCGCCAAAAAAGATTTGGCCAATATTAAAAAAAAGAAATGCTAGATTAACTTATAAATTACATTATTTTTTAAAATTTTTCATCGAACGAATATACCTAGATATTTTTTTATCTATCATTAAGATTCCCAGAATCAATGCACAACTTTTTTTTAAATCAAAAAAAAAAATTATTGATAAATACATTTACAATAATAAACCAAATAAAAAAAAAATTCGCTTTATTTTGACTATAAAAGAGTCATCGGATAATATTCATAAGAAAAATTCACATATTTTTAATGATTTATCTTACTTGTCACAAGCATATGTATTTTACGAGTTATCACAAACCCAAGTTCTAAATTTGTATAAATTAAGATATGTTCTTCAATATCAGGGAACATCCTTTTTTCTTAAGACTAACATAAAGGATTCATTTGGAGCACAAGGGATATTTAATCCTGAATTAAGGTATAAAAAACTTAAGAATTTTGGAACGAATCCTTGGAAAAACTGGTTAAGCGGGCATTATCAATACGAATTATCTCGGATTAGATGGTCTAAATTAATACCACAAAAATGGCGAAATGGAATTAATCAATGTCGTATGACTCAAAATAAAAATTTAAACAAATGGGATTCATATGAAAAAAATCAATTAATTCATTACAAAAAACAAAATGATTCTGAAGTATATTCATTATTAAATCAAAAAGAGAATTTTCCAAAATACTATAGATATGACCTTTTATCATATCAATCTCTTAATTTTGAAAATAAGAGGGACTCCTCAATTTATGGATCACGATTTCAAATAAATAACAAGCCAGAGATTTCTTATAATTCCAACACACATAAAGACAACCTTTTTGATATCCTGGCGAGTACCCCGATCAATAATTATCCAAGAGGGTTCCATTTTATATCGATCGAAAAAAATTCCGATAGAAGATATTTGAATTGGAAAATAATCAACTTTTATCTTAGACAAAAAGTTAATATTGAGGCCTGGACCAAGATCGATACCAAGAGTAATCAAAGTACTACTAATTATCAAATAATTGATAAAATAGATAAAAATGATCTTTTTTATCTTACGATTCATCAAGATCCAAAAATAAATTCAACAAAACTTCAAAAAGTCTTTTTTGATTGGATGGGAATGAATGAAGAAATACTAAATCGTCCGATATCTAATCTGGAACTTTGGTTCTTCCCCGAATTTGTGCGATTTTATAATACATATAAAAGAAAAGCTTGGGTTATACCAAGTAAATTACTTCTTTTAAATTGGAATAGAAATGAAAATGTTGGTGCAAAGAAAAACATCAATGGAAAGAAAAGGGTGGATTTTTTTATACCCTCAAATAACAAAATAAAGCATCAAAATAAAGAAGAGTGCGCAGACCAAAGAGATCTTGGATTAGACTTACAAAACCAAGGCAATTTTGGATTGGTTCTAGCAAACCGACAAAAAGATATTGAAGAAGGTTATGCGGGATCAGACATAAAAAGGGGTAAAAATAAAAAACAATACAAAAGTAACACGGAAGCAGAACTAGATATCTTCTTGAAACGTTATTTGCTTTTTCAATTGAGATGGGACGATTCTTTGATTCAAAGAATGCTCAATAATATCAAGGTATATTGTCTACTACTTAGACTGATAAATCCAAGAAAAATTAGTATATCCTCGATTCAACGGAGAGAAATGAGTTTGGATATAATGCTAATTGAAAAAAATTTAACTCTTAGAGAATTGATGAAAAAGGGCGTATTGATTATCGAACCCCTTCGTCTGTCTGTAAAAAATGATGAACAATTTATTATGTATCAAACCATAGGTATTTCCTTGGTTCATAAAAGTAAGCAAAAAAAAACGACTAAAAGATACCGCGAACAAAGATATGTTGATAAGACTCATTTTGATTTACTTGTTCCTGAAAATATTTTATCATCTAGGCGTCGTAGAGAGTTGAGAATTCTAATTTGTTTCAATTCAAAAAATGAGAAGGTTGTGGATAGAAATGCAGTATTTTACAAGGGAAAAGGGGTAAAAAACTGCAATCAATTTTTTGATGAAAGGAAACATTTTGATAGAGATAAAAATGAATTAATTAAATTAAAGTTCTTTCTTTGGCCTAATTATCGCTTAGAAGATTTAGTTTGTATGAATCGTTATTGGTTTGATACTCATAATGGTAGTAGTTTTAGTATGTTAAGGATACATATGTATCCACGATTGAAAATTTCTTAATAATCCATTTATCCTCTACCGTAAGGGGTATATGAAAACAAACAGATGCGCATATGCCTTGTCTTACATTCCATTCTAATATACGTTACTAAATCAATAAGGTAGCAATTAGATCTAGAAATGAATCAACAGAATCTTTTTTTTTTTTTTTTTTGTTTGAGATTATTCGCTTTTATGAATTCAAAAATGTATGTATCAGCCTTTTGTATCACTATCTGAATCAAATTCAAAATTGGATTGATAAAATTAAGAATCCATAGAGAAATTAAGATTATTGTATATACCACATTTGAATTAGTAGCATTATTATTATTGATCGGTAAAATCCATATCTCTAAAAACGAGAGGTTAAATTTATGGTAAAAAATTCATTCATTTCAGTTATTTCTCAAGAAGAAAACAAAGGGTCTGTTGAATTTCAAGTATTCAGTTTTACCAATAAGATACGAAGACTTACTTCCCATTTAGAATTGCACAAAAAAGACTATTTATCTCAGAGAGGTTTGCGAAAAATTTTGGGAAAACGTCAACGACTGTTGGCTTATTTGTCAAAAAAAAATAGAGTACGTTATAAAGAATTAATTGGTCAATTAGATATTCGAGAGAGAAAAACTCGTTAATTTGAAGAGTCTTGTCATTTTAACTTATTCATTTAAATTTGGATGAACTTCTTTTTACTTTCAGCAATTCATGGAAGAATGAATCGGTAAAAAACTTATGACTGTACCAGTTACAAGAAAAGACCTCATGATAGTAAATATGGGTCCTCAGCACCCATCAATGCATGGTGTTCTTCGACTCATCGTTACTTTAGACGGTGAAGATGTTATTGACTGTGAACCAATATTGGGTTATTTACACAGAGGGATGGAGAAAATTGCGGAAAACAGAACAATTATACAATATTTGCCTTATGTAACACGTTGGGATTATTTAGCTACTATGTTCACAGAAGCAATAACCGTAAATGGACCCGAACAGTTAGGAAATATTCAAGTACCAAAAAGGGCTAGCTATATCAGAGTCATTATGTTGGAGTTGAGTCGTATAGCTTCCCATTTGTTATGGCTAGGACCTTTTATGGCAGATATTGGGGCACAGACCCCCTTCTTCTATATTTTTCGAGAAAGGGAATTGATATATGACCTATTCGAAGCTGCTACTGGTATGCGAATGATGCATAATTATTTTCGTATTGGAGGAGTAGCTGCTGATCTACCTTATGGCTGGATAGACAAATGTTTGGATTTTTGCGACTATTTTTTAACAGGGGTTTCTGAATATCAAAAGCTTATTACACAGAATCCCATTTTTTTAAAACGAGTTGAAGGCGTAGGCATTATTGGTGGAGAAGAAGCAATAAATTGGGGTTTATCAGGACCAATGCTACGAGCTTCCGGAATCCAATGGGATCTTCGTAAAGTTGATCATTATGAGTGTTACGACGAATTTGATTGGGAGGTTCAATGGCAAAAAGAGGGGGATTCATTAGCTCGTTATTTAGTACGAATCAGCGAAATGATAGAATCCATAAAAATTATTCAGCGGGCTCTGGAAGGAATCCCGGGGGGTCCCTAT